TTCCAAGTTCGAAGTACCATTTGTACAAATAAGAATCCCCTCCGTTACATGATTTCTTCTTCATATAGATAGATATAGGATCTATGGGGCAATTACTTAGAAGTACGTTTTGTGAAACAGCCCTTCCTATCTGGTAGAAAAGGATCCCATGATCCTGAACCGATCTTACCTGAGATCGCAAATCCCAAATTTGTCTATGAAGAACAGATCTAATTATATTAGTGTCTATAATGGATTTTTTTTGTATAATACTAATCGATAGGGCTTCATTGGTAAGTGCTACAAGATCTCGTACATTGGAACCCATCGTTGTGGACCCGAATCCATTAGTATGAAACATTTTCTTTTCCAAGTGAAATCCCCTAGTATATGAAAGAGTGAAAAAGTGTTTTCGTTGTTGTGGAATAAGAAGTCTTCGTATCTTAATGCATGTATTTAATTTATTCGGAGCCATTAGAGATGGATCTACTTTTTGGGGAATATGACTCGAAGCAATAACAAGAAGATTTCTAGTGGAACATCTTTCATAATCCCTGGAGAGATAGTTCACTAAAAGACCGAGGGACAAGTAATTCGACTCATTCACATCCAGATCATGAATGTTTGGAATCCATATTATGCAAGGAGACATTGCTTTTGCTAATTCGAATTGAAAGGTGATATAAAATCGGTCTATTTCCGGCATCATATCCATAGTTAGCGTATTCATCATAGTTAGAAGCTCCAGCTCCATATCAAGGTCACGGTCACTATCGTCACTATCATCAATATCGTCACTATCGTCACTATCATCAATAAGAAAACCCTTAGGCTTGTTATCCAGGAACTTGTTCAGAAATACTGTAATGAAAGGAACATAGGAGTTTGTCGCTAGGTATTTGACCAAATAGGATCGTCCAGTTCCTATAGAACCTATCACTAAAATACCCCTAGGGGGGGGTAGGGCTAAGCGGAGCGAAAAGGGTTTTCCATGAGATGGGAAATGAAAACGATTAGCCCCCCAAAGGGTTTGTGAATAAGTAATTGTCTGATAATTAGCAAGGAATATCTGTCTTTCTGCTAAACAGGATGTATTGAACTCATAAATCATTAGATACTTTTTATGAATGTCAACTAAGTATCGTAAGTAAATTACTCCTGGTTGTTCAATCATTTGATAACCAGAGTTATTCTTTGATAAATAATCACTATGAGTCAGACTCAATAGAATTTGATCAATCCTTTTTTCTGTCATTAAGGTAGAAAACTGAACCAAGAATTCTCTTTCTTTATCATCAATCGAATCGCTGTTCGAGACCCAGGATTCTATTTTATCATCAATCCAATCACCATTCACATTTTTTATTTTTCTTATAAAGGAATAGATTGCTTTACTTGTATGACTTACATGTCTCGTATTTCTCGAAAAAGCGATTCGATTGATGGGATTTGGTATGATACTTATGAGATCGATGAGATTCAAATATTTCTTCTTAGAACGTATTGATTTGACCCCATAAGTGGGACCACCACCCCATAGCATGTTGCCACCAAAAGCAAAACGCCGTATTTCTTCTAGAGAATCTCCTAATTGTTCCAGAGCAACTAGAAAGAGATTCTTTAACCAGAAATAATTCAGTTCAGATGTAGGATACCTATCCAGAAGTTTTCGCAACTCAATCATGTATGATGGAATCATCAAAGATTTGACCTTTTCGAACTCTGCCTGTAACTCACTATAGACTCGCGAAACAAAGAGAAGATGTGTACGAACGAGATATCCAGCAACAAGAAGAAGGAAAAGGATTGAATAGAGGAACTCCTGAACATTTAGCGATCTCAGATGTGTCGATATCGATAGTAACTCATTATTTCGATGAATAATTTCTTTGGACAGAAGAAGATTATGTAAACAATTACTCGGAATCTCACTTATCAGATTCCATATCTCACTTATCAGATTCCATTGTGGAAGACACAATGGAATCTGACGAATTCGCCATGATATATCTGACCCATGCATAATATCATGAAAAATGGATACAAATTTTTGGCTGCTACTTAGTATTGACAATAAGTCTGAAAAAGTATCTAAAAATATGAAATTTAGATATTTGTACCCTGTCGAGGTAAGGAACCATGGTATATATGTTTGGAATAGATTCCATTTGGAGAGAGTTGAAAAAGCACTATCTTGTTGAAAGGTTCTATACATCTGCCTTTTCTCAAGGCATTTTTTTAGACAAGGACTCCATTTTTTCCTCTTTTCGGATGGTAAATATTTCTCAGAACATGGAGTGTGAATCAAACCCATGTTTGAATTGAAATTGAGATATCGATGCAAGTTCTTCCCTTCTGAATCAGGTAGATTCATATCTGAAAGAGGTTGACAATAAGTTCTTTCAAAATGGACTATTTGTCCCTCTGTTAGAGGTGTTCCAGAAATGTCTGCGATCGAGTAAATAGCTCCATGAACGAATGGATCGTATCGAATTGGAAAATGGAAAGATTTGTACAAGTT